GGGAGGTCCGCGCAGATCCAGTATAGTGTCTTTTTCACTCCACAAAGATCAAGATCAAATGAATGTTCATTCTTTTTCTTTCGAAGAAAGATATATCTTTGACCTCTCAATGACTAATCATCGAGTAAGACATAAATTGTTGGATACTTCTGGTAAAAAAGATAGGGAAATTCTTGACTATTCAAGACCTGATCGAATCATATCCAATGGTCATTGGAATTTCATATATCCTTCTATTCTCCAAGAAAATTCTGATTTCTTGGCGAAAAAACGAAGAAATAGATTCATTATCCCATTACAATATGATCAAGAACGAGATAAAGAACTAATGCCCTGTTTTGGTATTTCGATTGAAATACCCATAAATGGTATTTTACGTAGAAATAGTATTCTTGCTTATTTTGATGATCCACGATACAGAAGAAATAGTTCAGGAATTACTAAATATGGGACCATAGAGGTAGATTCAATCATAAAAAAAGAGGATTTGATTGAGTATCGAGGAGCAAAAGAATTTAGTCCAAAATACCAGAAAGTAGATCGGTTTTTTTTCATTCTCGAAGAAGTGCATATCTTACCCGGATCTTCGTTCATAATGGTCCGGAACAATACTATCATTGGAGTAGATACACAACTCGCTTTAAATACAAGAAGCCGGGTAGGCGGATTAGTCCGAGTGGAGAGAAAAAAAAAAAGTATTGAACTGAAAATCTTTTCTGGAGATATTCATTTTCCTGGAGAAACAGATAAGATATCCAGGCACAGCGGCATTTTGATACCACCAGAGACGGAAAAAAAAAATTCTAAGAAATCAAAAAAATGGAAAAATTGGATCTATGTCCAACGGATTACACCCACCAAGAAAAAGTATTTTGTTTCGGTTCGGTCCGTAGTCACATATGAAATAGCTGATGGGATAAATTTAGCAACACTTTTCCCTCGGGATCTCTTGCAGGAAAAGGATAATGTCCAACTTAGAGTTGTCAATTATATCTTTTATGGAAATGGCAAGTCAATTCGAGGAATTTATCACACAAGTATTCAATTAGTTCGGACTTGCTTAGTATTGAATTGGGACCAAGAAAAAAATGGTTCTATAGAAGAGGTTCATGCTTCCTTTGTTGAGGTAAGGACAAATGATCTGATTCGCGATTTCATAAGAATTGAGTTAGTCAAGTCCACTATTTCGTATACCGGAAAAAGGTATGATAGGGCAAGTTCTGTATTGATTTCCGATAATGGATTAGATCGCACCAATATCAATCCTTTTTATTCCAAGGCGAAGATTCAATCACTTATCCAACATCAAGGAACTATTGGTATTGGTACGTTGTTGAATCGAAATAAAAATAAGGAATGCCAATCTTTGATAATTTTGTCATCATCCAATCGTTCTCGAATTGGTCCATTCAATGGCTCGAAATATAACAATGTGACAAAAGAATCAGATCCCATAATCAAAATTAGGGATTTGCTGGGTCCCTTAGGGACTATTGTCCCTAAAATAGCGAATTTTTTTTCATCTTACTATTTAATAACTCATAATCATATCTTGTTAAAGAAATATTTGCTACTTGACAATTTTAAACAGACTTTCCAAGTACTTAAATACTGTTTAATAGATGAAAATAGGAGGATTTATAATCCCGATCCATGTGGTAACATAATTTTGAATCCACTCCATTTGAATTGGTGCTTTCTCCATCACGATTATTGTGAAGAGACATCTACAATAATTAGCCTTGGACAATTTATTTGTGAAAATGTATGTCTATTCAAATACGAATCACACGTAAAAAAATATGGTCAAATTTTAATTGTTCATGTTGACTCCTTAGTTATAAGATCAGCTAAACCCTATTTGGCCACTCCAGGAGCAACTGTTCATAGCCATTATGGAGAAATCCTTTACGAAGGAGATACATTAGTTACATTTATATATGAAAAATCGAGATCTGGTGACATAACGCAAGGTCTTCCAAAAGTGGAACAAATCTTAGAAGTGCGTTCGATTGATTCAATATCGATGAACCTAGAAAGGAGAGTTGAAGGTTGGAACGAGCGTATACAAAGAATTCTTGGAATCCCCTGGGGATTCTTGATTGGAGCTGAGCTAACCATAGCCCAAAGTCGTATCTCTTTGGTTAATAAGATCCAAAAGGTTTATCGATCCCAGGGGGTACAGATCCATAATAGACATATAGAAATTATTGTACGTCAAGTAACATCAAAAGTGTTGGTTTCAGAAGATGGAATGTCTAATGTTTTTTTACCTGGAGAATTAATCGGCTTTTTGCGAGCGGAACGAGCAGGGCGTGCTTTGGACGAAGCGATCTGTTATCGGGCAATCTTATTGGGAATAACGAGGGCATCTCTAAATACTCAAAGTTTCATATCCGAAGCAAGTTTTCAAGAAACCGCTCGAGTTTTAGCGAAAGCTGCTCTACGAGGTCGTATTGATTGGTTGAAAGGCCTGAAGGAGAACGTTGTTCTGGGGGGGATTATACCTGTTGGTACTGGATTCCAAAAATTAGTACACCCTTCAAGGCAAGACAAGAACATTCATTTGGAAATCAAAAGAAAGAATCTATTCGAGTTGGAAATAAGAGATATTTTGTTACACCATAGAGAATTATTTTGTTCTTACGTCCAAAACTATTTCCATGAGACAAATTTCCATGAGACATCAGAACAATCATTTACCCGATTTAATGATTCCTAAGAGCGGATTCTTTCCTTTCACTTTAACTATCTTTCAATTATCTGGTCCGATTATTGATTTGGTAAAAAATAAAATAAGTAATTAAATTGGTAATAAATAAAAAAAAAAAAAAATAAGTAATTAAAAGAAATTAATGGTTTGGGTCGTGTATCAACGGTCAATCCCCTGTAGAAGGTTCCATCGGAACAATTATTTATTTCAGGGTACCTCGTCTCTTTGTTAAAGTTAAAAAAAAAGGAAGTCTGGGGAAAAATGACAAGAAGATATTGGAACATCAATTTGGAAGAGATGATGGAAGCAGGAGTTCATTTTGGTCATGGTACTAAGAAATGGAATCCTAGAATGGCCCCTTACATCTCTGCAAAGCGTAAAGGTATTCATATTACAAATCTCACTAGAACTGCTCGTTTTTTATCAGAAACCTGTGATTTAGTTTTTGATGCAGCAAGTAGGGGAAAAAACTTCTTAATCGTTGGTACAAAAAATAAAGCAGCGGATTCAGTAGCATCAGCTGCAATAAGGACTCGGTGTCATTATGTTAATAAAAAATGGCTTGGTGGTATGTTAACGAATTGGTCCACTACGGAAACGAGACTTCACAAGTTCAGGGACTTAAGAGCAGAACAAAAGATGGGGAAACTCAACTGTATCTCCAAAAGAGATGCAGCAATGTTGAAGAGAAAATTATCTACCTTGCAAACATATCTCGGTGGGATCAAATATATGACGGGGTTGCCTGATATTGTGATCATCGTTGATCAGCAAGAAGAATATACGGCTCTTCGAGAATGTGTCATTTTGGGTATTCCAACAATTTGTTTAATCGATACAAATTGTGACCCAGATCTCGCAGATATTTCGATTCCAGCAAACGATGACGCTATAGCTTCAATCCGATTGATTCTTAACAAATTAGTATCTGCAATTTGTGAGGGTCGTTCTAGCTATACTATATAAGATAAGATAAGAAATATAAGATTAAGATAAGAAATCGTTGATTATCATTAAGAATAATAAGATTAGTTAATTATTTGGCAACTCATAGATTTATTGGATCGGTTACTATTTTTTAATTTTTTAAAAGAGATAAAAAAAAGGGGATATTGATATTATTATTATGTTATGATGTTATGTAATTTCTTGGTATCGTAAATAAAATATACGATTAATTATTCAAGTTAGTGAGTTGAGAAATAGATGGTTGAATCAAAATAATTCCTTTTTTGAAGTTCAATTTCTGTCAGAGGACAATATGAATGTTATACCATGTTCCATTAAAACACTCAAAGGGTTATACGATATATCGGGTGTAGAAGTAGGCCAACATTTCTATTGGCAAATAGGAGGTTTACAAATCCATGCCCAAGTACTTATCACTTCTTGGGTCGTAATTGCTATCTTATTAGGTTCAGTCATCATAGCTGTTCGGAATCCACAAACCATTCCGACCGACGGCCAGAATTTCTTCGAATATGTCCTTGAATTTATTCGAGATTTGAGCAAAACTCAGATTGGAGAAGAATATGGTCCTTGGGTTCCCTTTATTGGAACTATGTTCTTATTTATTTTTGTTTCTAACTGGTCAGGTGCTCTTTTACCTTGGAAAATCATACAATTACCTCATGGGGAGTTAGCTGCGCCTACGAATGATATAAATACTACTGTTGCTTTAGCTTTACCCACGTCAGCGGCATATTTTTATGCGGGTCTTACCAAAAAAGGATTGGGTTATTTCGGGAAATACATTCAACCAACCCCAATACTTTTACCAATTAACATCCTAGAAGATTTCACAAAACCTTTATCTCTTAGTTTTCGACTTTTCGGGAATATATTGGCTGATGAATTAGTAGTTGTTGTTCTTGTTTCTTTAGTCCCTTCAGTAGTTCCTATACCTGTTATGCTTCTTGGATTATTTACAAGTGGTATTCAAGCTCTTATTTTTGCAACGTTAGCCGCGGCTTATATAGGTGAATCCATGGAGGGTCATCATTGACTAGTTTTCGAAATAGTCTTTTTTAAGCTTATCCCAATTCATGCATGATTCAAGAGAATCCACTTGGTTGGGGAACATAATAGATACAAATACGTATGAATATACGACCTAGAGTCGTAGGAAAAAAGATAGACGGCGGAATTGTAAAAAAAAAAGATGGGTTGGGGGGGTCACACTAGATGTATGTAATCTCTATAAGTCCAGCCCCTGTGTCTGTTTCGAGGAATGATTCTAGAATCCGATTCAATATAAAATGTGGTTTACGTTATGGAAGAAACAAATGTATATGTGATATTAGATATTTACTAGTTATATAGGACTATTCCTAATATATATATATTACCCTATATAATATATATATTATTTTATTGATTGATTTGATTGCGTTATTGATTGATTTGATTGCGGTTCACTGCATTTATATAGTTCCAATATAAGTCCTTCTGTTTCGTATGTGATTGTGGATTGAATGAAATGCAAAAAAGAGATGAACTATAGTTCTGACGATTCAGTAATATTATCATTTCAATTCGGAGTTTTTAGTTATTTCGACCCGATAGATCTTAATCAGATAGATCTTAATGATAAAATCTTAATGAAAAAAATGATAAAAAAATGAAGTAAAAATTCATTGGTTGATTGTATCATTAACCATTTTTTTTTTGGTGCGAGGAACTTACCATGAATCCACTGATTTCTGCCGCTTCCGTTATTGCTGCTGGATTGGCCGTAGGGCTTGCTTCTATTGGACCTGGAGTTGGTCAAGGTACTGCTGCAGGCCAAGCTGTAGAAGGTATTGCGAGACAACCAGAAGCAGAGGGTAAAATACGAGGTACTTTATTGCTTAGTCTAGCTTTTATGGAAGCTTTAACAATTTATGGACTGGTCGTGGCGTTAGCGCTTTTGTTTGCGAATCCTTTTGTTTAATCCTAGAAATGTAAAAAAGTACCTTACATACTATACTTTTTTTCTTATTTTTTTAACTCGCTATACTTTTTTCTTATTTTATTAACTCAGAATTGCTGTTTGCTTCTTCTAATTATATCAACGCTTTACTCCTACAATTATTTATTTGTTGAGACAATACCCCAGGAAAGGAAGGACTGTTTTGAGGATGAGTAATTACTGGATCCGCTCCTTTTCTTCCTTCGCGTCCTTAGCTTAAGCTTAGTACAATGTAAACCTTTTTTTTTTTTACTTTTTTTAGTTTTAGGAATCGTTTCAACAAACGAGATATTTCTGACATGAGACCCAAGACTTAACCTAATAAGTATTTTATTGGATTGGAAACTTCAAGTAAGAAATTTTTAAATTATCAAATTAAATTACTAGATTTAATCTACTCCCATTAAAAAAAAAAAAATGGAAATATTATTTATATAAAAATGGAAATATTATTTATATAATAAAAAGAAATCGACCAAAAAAGGGACGACGAAGTGATACAAAAAGAACTCTGTTCTTTGTTAGTCCTATCTATAAGAGGAGAACATATGAAAAATGTAACCGATTCTTTCCTTTCCTTGGGTCACTGGCCATCCGCCGGGAGTTTCGGGTTTAATACCGATATTTTAGCAACAAATCCAATAAATCTAAGTGTAGTGCTTGGTGTATTGATTTTTTTTGGAAAGGGAGTGTGTGCGAGTTGTGTATTTCAAGAATAGGTTGGATCCATCCGACTGCACTTTATTTATGGTATTTTATTCATTTTATAGGATAAATAGGAAAAAAAGTGCACGATCTCAACGAATTATTTCTGAATAAATTAAGAAATCATATGTAAGAACCATAGCATTTCGTGACTTATTGGTAAATTTGATTCTCTATTAACCAATAATGTGAGACCATTAACATGGTTAAAGCTAAACTGTTTGAAGTCCAGGCAAAACATGGTACTCTTTCTACCGGTACTAACGTACCGAAATGGTTTAAAAATGAATAGTTGGTAATTTATCTGATATAGAACACTCATATCGATAAAATGATTTGAACCATTTATTAAAAAAATAGGCATCTTGCTCTTTTTTTCCAATGCTGAATCGACGACCTACGTAAAAAAAAAATAGGAATTTTTGGATTTGAAGTGAAGAAAAAAAGGAAATAAAAAAAAATATAGAAATAAATTGTAAATTTAAATTTTAAATTAAATAAAGAACAAATACAAATAAAGAACAAATACAAATAAAGAAAGAACTTTGCTGACAATTATAGATTTTTGTCTGGTCGGAAGAGTCCTTCTAATATTCTGGTCTTATATCAGTTTCGATGTTTTTGAATATAAACAGAAAAGAGAGGGTAGGCTCATTACATTAAAAAAAAAGATATGGGAATGCCCATAACATAAAATAAATAATTGAGCGTGAGAGCCAAATGAATCGAAAGATTCATGTTTGGTTCGGGAAGAGATTATGGAAGTTGTGAAATTAATGGTAAGATAATCTACTTTCATTAAATGATTTATTAGATAATCGAAAACAGAGGATCTTGAGTACTATTCGAAATTCGGAAGAATTACGTAGAGGGGCCATTGAGCAGCTCGAAAGAGCCAGGACTCGCTTACGGAAAGTGGAAATAGAAGCAGATGAGTATCGAATGAATGGATACTCTGAGATAGAACGAGAAAAAGAAAATTTGATTAATGCCACTTGTGACACTTTGGAACGATTAGAAAATTACAAAAATGAAACCCTTCATTTTGAACAACAAAGAGCGATTAATCAGGTCCGACAACGAGTTTTTCAACAAGCCTTACAAGGAGCTCTAGGAACTCTGAATAGTTGTT